ATAGAACTAGAAAAGATAGAACTAGAAAAGAAGGGTGGAATAACTACTGTAAGCTAGTAAAAAAACACTGGGAAAATACTCGACATGGTTATATAATAAGGGGTTCTTTATTAGTAACTCAATCAATTCTTAGAAAATATATAGTATTGCCTTTGTTGATAATAGCCAAAAATTTTGGGCGTATACTATTTTTTCAACCCCCTGAGTGGTACGAGGATTTTGAAGAGTGGAAAAGAGAAAGACATTTTAACTGCACCTATAGGGGTGTTCAATTAGCAGAAAGGGAATTTCCTCAAAATTGGTTATTCGAAGGTATTCATATAAAGATCCTATGTCCTTTTTATCTGAAACCGTGGCACAGATCTAAGCTACAATCCCATCATAGAGATTCAATGCCGAATTTTTATTTTTTAACAGTTTTTGGAAAGGAGACTAAACACCCTTTTGGTTATAGTCGAAGACGACCTTCCTTTTTTAAACCTATTTGGAAACACCTTCAAAAAAAACTTAAAAAGAGGAAAAATCGAAGTTTTCCAGCTCAAGAAATTATAAAAGAACGAACAAAAAAGTTTCTAGAGGGATTAAATGAAAAAACAAGATGGGTTATGAAAATAAAAACAGTTCGATTTATAAAAAGAATAATGAAAGATTTTGCAAAAGTAATTCCATTATTTGGATTAAAGGAAGTATATGAATCAAATAAAAATAATTTGATAATAAGTAATCAGATGATTCATGAATCGGCCATTCGAATTAGATCCATGGATTGGACAAATTTTTCACTGACAGAAAAAAAGATCAAGGATCTGGCTGATAAGACAAGTACAATCAGAAAGAAAATCGAAAAAATGTCAAAAAACAAGAAAAACATTTTTTTAACTACGGATATAACCATTAGTCCTAACGAAACAAGTTGTGATGATAAAAGATTAGAATCGCCGAAAAAGATTGGGCAGATATTAAAACGGAGAAGTGCCCGACCAATACGTAAATGTCACTATTTTATGAACATTTTTATTGAAAGGATATACATAGATATCTTTGATATCTTTTTACGTATCATTATGAATATTCCCAGAATCGATGTAGAAATTTTACTTAAATCAAAAAAACAAATTACTGATAAATACAGTTCCAATGATGAAACAAATCAAAAAAGAATTGATGAAAAAACTAAAAATCCAATTCATTTTTTTTCGACTATAAGAAAAAGAAAGTCTATTTTTAATAAGAATTCACAGATTTTTTGTGACCTCGCTTCTTTGTCACAGGCATATGTATTTTACAAATTATCACAAACTCAAGTTATCAACAAGTATCACTTGAAATCCGTATTTCAATATCACGGAACAATTCCTTTTATAAAAGATAGAATAAAATATTTTATTGGAGCACAAGGAATATTTCATTGCGAATCAAGGCATAAGAAACTTCACAGTTTTGGAATGAATGAATGGAAAAGCTGGTTAATGGGTAATGATCACTATCAATACGACTTATCTCAGACTATATGGTCTAGATTACTACCACAAAAATGGCGAAATGGAATCAATCAAAGTTTTATGGTTCAAAAAACAAACCCAAGAAATTTCGATTCATATAAAAAAGACCAATTAATTCATTACGAGAAACAAAACAATTATGCAGTGAATTCATTATGGAGCCAAAAAAAGAAATTAATAAAAAACTACAAATATGATCTTTTATCAAATAAATATATTAATTATGAATATGAAGATAAGAAGGGTTCATATATTTATGGGTTTCCATTACAAGTAAACGCAGCCCGAGGGATCCTCTATAATAGAGATAATCCTGAATTTGATTATTTACCAGCAGATATAGATCTTAGTAATTATCTACGAAAAGATTCTATTATTGATAGGAATCAAAATCCGGATAGGAAATATTTTGATTGGAGAGCTTTTAATTTTGGGCTTAGAAAAACGAGCGATATTGATGAATGGACAAATGCCAGTACCAACATAAAAAAAAATACTAAGACTCGTTATTATTATTATCAAATAATTGATAAAATTGATAATAATAATAATCTTTTTAATCTCACAATTCATAACCAAATCAACCCAGCAGCCAATCAAACAAAAACATCTTTTGACTGGAAGGGAATGAATGAAAAAAGACTAAATGGGCCTATATCAAATTGGGAACCTTGGTTTTTCCCAGAATTTTGGTTATTTTATGATGTATATAAGACTGAGCCGTGGATCATACCAATCAATTTACTTCTTTTTAATTCGAATATAAAAGAAAACAATCTAACAATCACCCAAAAGCTAAAAAAATGGCTTGAATTAGAGAATCTAAATCAAGTTGAATTAGAGCTTGATTTAGATTCGCTAAATCAAATTGAATTAGAGAATCTAAATCAAGAAGAAAAACAAGAGCCAATCCCAGGATATCTTGGATATGATCCATTAGAAGACTATGTTGAAGAAGATTTGTGGGGATCAGACTCAGACGTTCTTGAATACATGGAGGAAACTAAGTATATTTCCCGGTTGATGTTAAAACTCTTCCTGAAAAGATATTTTCTTTTGAAATTTCAATTGAAAACGACTTTTTCTTTGAGCCAAACAGCAATCAACAATTTAAAGATATTTTGGCTACTCCTTAGATTAAGAGATCCAAATGAAATGGCTGCAGCCTTTATTCAAAGAGACGAAATAAATCCGGTTCCAATGCTGATTGGAAAGCCAGAGTTTATGACTTTTTTAAATTTGGAAAAAGGGGGACTATTGATTATTGAACCAACTCGGCTATCCACAAAATGGGATGGACAATGGATCATGTACCAAACCGTAGCTATTTCACGGGTGCATAAGAGTCAGCACCAAACTGATCGAAGATGTCAAGAAAAAAGAAATGTTGATAAGAATGGTCTTAACGATTTTATTGTTCCTGAAAATATTTTATCTCCTAGACGTCGTAGAGAATTGAGAATTCAAATTTGTTTAAATTCGAGAAATGCCAATGTTGGGGATAGAAACCAAGTATTTTGCAATGGGAATAGTGCAAGGAACTGTGGTGAATTTTTTTATGAGGATAAGCATCCTGATGTAGATATAAAAAAATTTTTTAAGTTCAAATTATTTCTTTGGCCCAATTATCGATTAGAAGATTTAGCTTGTATGAATCGCTATTGGTTTGATACCAATAATGGTAGTCGTTTCAGTATGTTAAGGATACATATGTATCCATGATTGATAATAAGTTGATGGTACATTTCCACAGATCAAGTGGCATATCCGGCCGGTATAGTAGATGAAGACAAACAAATATACACACACGCCTTGTGTTATATTCTATTCTGGTACATGATACTGATTCAATGACTTTATCTTAGCTTAGAGCTTAGCAATTATATAATGAGTCGTCATAATCTTCTTATCTTAAGTTCAAATTCTTCTCTTTTGTGGGTTATAAATGTACCGCCCTTTTGTATCCATATCCAAATAAAATTGAAAATTGATTAATTACTTTTGAATTCGATAAAAAAAGAAGTATATGAATAAATACAGATTTTTGTGTATTGTATAAGAAATTAGAATGACTGGCATTATTATTACTGATCAGTAAAATCCATATCTGTAAAAAAAAAAGGGAAAACAAATTCTTTTTATGGTAAAAAATTTATTAATTTCAGTTATTTCGAAAGAAGAAAAAGAAGAAAATAAGGGGTCTGTTGAATTTCAAGTATTCAGTTTCACCAATAAAATACGTAGACTTACTTCCCATTTAGAATTGCACAGAAAAGACTATTTATCTCAGAGAGGTCTACGGAAAATTCTGGGAAAACGTCAACGGCTGCTGGTTTATTTGTCAAAGAAAAATAGAGTACGTTATAAAGAATTAATTAGTCAATTGGATATTCGGGAGCCAAAAACTCATTAAGTGAATTTTAAGATTAGTTTTGAATTATTGGATTTATTAGATTTTTATTATTTTCTATTATACTTTAAATATTAAAATCTTATTATAGATATATTTATTATTATTATAATTTGATGAACTTCATTTCGGTTTCAGCACTTCATGGAATAATGAATCGGGAAAAAATATATGACTGTACCAACTACAAGAAAAGACCTCATGATAGTCAATATGGGTCCTCACCACCCATCAATGCATGGTGTTCTTCGACTCATCGTTACTCTAGACGGGGAAAATGTTATTGACTGTGAACCCATATTGGGTTATTTACACAGAGGGATGGAAAAAATTGCTGAAAATCGAACAATTATACAATATCTTCCTTATGTAACACGCTGGGATTATTTAGCTACTATGTTTACAGAGGCAATAACGGTAAATGGACCAGAACAGTTGGGAAATATTCAAGTACCGAAAAGAGCGAGCTATATTAGAGTAATTATGCTAGAACTGAGTCGTATAGCTTCTCATTTGTTATGGCTTGGCCCTTTTATGGCAGATATCGGCGCGCAGACTCCTTTCTTCTATATTTTCCGAGAGAGGGAATTGATATATGACCTGTTCGAATCTTCGACAGGTATGCGAATGATGCATAATTATTTCCGTATCGGAGGGGTAGCTGCTGATTTACCTTATGGCTGGATAGATAAATGTTTTGATTTCTGTGATTATTTTTTAACAGGGATTACTGAATATCAAAAGCTTATTACGCGTAATCCCATTTTTTTGGAACGAGTTGAAGGGGTGGGCATTATTGGTGGAGGAGAGGCAATAAATTGGGGCTTATCAGGACCAATGCTACGAGCGTCCGGAATTGAATGGGATCTTCGTAAAGTCGATCATTATGAGTGTTACGACGAATTTGATTGGGAAGTACAATGGCAAAAAGAAGGAGATTCGTTAGCTCGTTATTTAGTCCGAATCAGTGAAATGGCGGAATCCATAAAAATTATTCAACAAGCTCTGGAAGGAATTCCAGGGGGGCCCTATGAGAATTTAGAGGTACGGCGCTTTGATAGAACAAAGGATTCCGAATGGAATGAATTTGATTATCGATTCATTAGTAAAAAACCTGCGCCTACTTTTGAATTATCTAAACAAGAACTTTATGTAAGAGTGGAAGCCCCGAAGGGGGAATTGGGAATTTTTCTGATAGGAGATCGGGGTGTTTTTCCCTGGAGATGGAAAATTCGTCCGCCCGGTTTTATCAATTTGCAAATTCTTCCTCAGCTAGTTAAAAGAATGAAATTGGCTGATATTATGACAATACTAGGTAGTATCGATATTATTATGGGAGAAGTTGATCGTTGAAATGATAATTGATACGACAAGAGTACAAGCTATCAATTCTTTTTCCAGATCGGAATCCTTAAAAGAGGTTTATGGGCTCGTCTGGTTACTTGTTCCTATTCTTACTCCTGTATTGGGAATCATAATAGGGGTACTAGTAATTGTGTGGTTAGAAAGACAAATATCTGCAGGGATACAACAACGTATTGGACCTGAATACGCGGGTCCTTTGGGAATTCTTCAAGCTCTAGCAGATGGTACAAAATTACTTTTCAAAGAAGATCTTATCCCATCTAGAGGCGATATTAGTTTATTCAGTATCGGACCGTCTATAGCGGTCATATCCATTTTACTAAGTTTTTCAGTAATTCCTTTTGGCTATCACCTTGTTTTAGCCGACCTAAATATAGGGGTTTTCTTATGGATTGCCATTTCAAGTATTGCTCCTATTGGACTTCTTATGTCAGGATATGGATCGAATAATAAATATTCCTTTTTAGGTGGTCTACGAGCTGCTGCTCAATCGATTAGTTATGAAATACCATTAACTCCATGTGTGTTATCAATATCTCTACGTGTGATTCGTTGGAACATGGACTTTTTTATTTGACCTAATTTATTTGCATTTTCGTTCTAGGAAAAAAGAAAGTGGAATGTATTGAATAGATATCCTCATTTTTTTATTCAACATTCGGGGCGATGAGCTAAACCAGATAGTTATATGAGTGAAAGAAAACAGCTTAGAAATTGGCAGTAAAAAGATTGAGTCTCATTACCTAGGTACAAGAGTTAAGCGGACATAAATATAAACAGTATAAACGGGTTACCCCAAGCAAGATTGGTTGATTAGTCATCATAGTTTGAAGCGGGTACAAAAGAGAAACTGTATGGAGTTTTTATTATTGTATGTATTACCATACCGGAGATCGAATAAAAACTAGTGGACGGTTAGGAATACCAAGGTACACAAAGGATTAGTAATGGAGATAATGTAAGTAAATTATCCAAAGGGATATTTATGCATAAAAGGAATCCTAATGGGGCTTTAAGTTAGTAGAAATGATCAAGCAGTACTTTCCCACGATCCCGATCCAGAGTATGCTCCTACCCACTAATTAAACAAATTACTATCAGGAACGAAGTAATCCTTTATTTATTTATTTTTTTTGTCCAGATTAATACAGATAGAATTCTTATCATGATTCATGAACTAATATAATAGAATGTCTAATTCTTTGTCTAAAAGAAATAAGTCGAAATTTCTATTGAAACAACGTGATACAACGAGTATTTTATTGAAGTATTAAGTTATTACTGAACAAAAAATTGCAATTATAAAGAATGAGATCAATTCAGAAGCATTCATTTGTTTTATTATAGCAGACAGAATTGCATTGGTCTAATTTTGGACTCTCCGATGTATCTTTACTCTATCTATCTACTCTACAAAATAAGTAAAGTATATCGAGATAATATTGAACCAGTCCTTAGATTTATTTGTGGCCGTCGAGGAGCCGTATGAAGCTTAAGTCTCATGTACGGTTTTGCAATAGCGATGGGAATCGTGATGTTATCACCGACTATGATTATCTAACAGTTCAAGTACAGTTGATATAGTTGAGGCGCAGTCAAAATATGGTTTTTGGGGTTGGAATCTGTGGCGCCAACCTATAGGTTTTACTGTTTTTTTCATTTCTTCCCTAGCAGAATGCGAGAGATTACCTTTTGATTTACCAGAAGCAGAGGAAGAATTAGTAGCAGGTTATCAAACCGAATATTCAGGTATAAAATTTGGTTTATTTTATGTTGCTTCCTATCTAAATCTACTAGTTTCTTCATTATTTGTAACAGTTCTTTACTTGGGCGGCTGGAATCTCTCTATTCCGTACATATTAAGTCCTGAGCTTTTCGGAATAAATGAAGTGGGTGGAGTCTTTAGAACGACCATTGGTATCTTTATTACATTAGCTAAAGCTTATTTGTTCCTGTTCATTCCTATCACAACAAGATGGACTTTACCTAGAATGAGAATGGACCAACTATTAAATCTTGGATGGAAATTTCTTTTACCTATTTCTTTAGGTAATCTATTATTGACAACCTCTTCCCAACTCTTTTCACTGTAAAGGCACAGCCTATTCTAGATTCATAACTTCTCTCAAACAAGAGAAAGAAACATAAAATTATTCATAGATATTCAAGATATGTTCCCCATGGTAACTGGGTTCATGAATTATGGCCAACAAACAGTACGGGCTGCAAGGTATATCGGTCAAAGTTTTATGATTACCTTATCCCATGCAAATCGTTTACCTGTAACTATTCAATATCCTTATGAAAAATTGATCACATCGGAACGTTTCCGTGGTCGAATCCACTTTGAATTTGATAAATGCATTGCTTGTGAAGTATGTGTTCGGGTATGTCCTATAGATCTACCCGTTGTTGATTGGAAATTGGAAACTTCTATTCGAAAGAAACGATTGCTTAATTACAGTATTGATTTCGGAATCTGTATATTTTGTGGTAACTGCGTTGAGTATTGTCCAACGAATTGTTTATCAATGACTGAAGAATACGAACTTTCTACTTATGATCGTCACGAGTTGAATTATAATCAAATTGCTTTGGGTCGGTTGCCAATGTCAGTAATCGACGATTACACAATTAGAACAATTATGAATTCGACTCAAACCAAAAAAGCCGTGGGTAAACCACTTGATTCAAGGACAATTACCGATTACTAATACTAAGATTTAGTTTTGATCTAAAGTAGCGCAGCTTCTTTCATCTTGCTTGGTCAATAACTAAAACTAAAATTTTAACAACTATGGAGTGCTGAGAATAATGAATTGCTTTGGATTGAAAATGGATTCATATATACTATACATATATATTTTTTAGAGTATATATATATAAACAGTTAATAATAAAAAAAATCGATTAATTTCGAACGAAACTTTCGGATAGAGAAATGTATTCAATCATTTAACTAATAAGTGTATCTATCTATATCAACCCACACCCCATTAGATTTAATTCAATTAGGAACGTATCAATAGGGTAACTTCTTTTTTCCTGGTTTGGTCAATAGGGTTATGAAAAATTTCGACTTAAAATTTATCTCTTATTTTACATAGAATGGATTTACCTGGACCAATACACGATTTTCTTTTAGTTTTTTTGGGATTGGGTCTTATAGTGGGGAGTCTAGGAGTGGTATTACTTACCAATCCAATTTTTTCTGCTTTTTCATTGGGATTAGTTCTTGTTTGTACATCCTTATTCCATATTCCATCGAACTCCCACTTTGTAGCTGCTGCACAGCTCCTTATTTATGTGGGAGCAATAAATGTATTAATTGTATTTGCTGTGATGTTCATGAATGGTTCAGAATATTACAAAGATTTCCATCTTTGGGCCGTTGGAGACGGAGTCACTTCACTGGTTTGTACAAGTATTTTTGTTTCACTAATTACTACTATCCCAGATACGTCATGGTACGGGATTATTTGGACTACAAGATCAAACCAGATTATAGAGCAGGACTTGATTAATAATGGTCAACAAATTGGGATTCATTTATCAACAGATTTTTTTCTTCCATTTGAACTTATTTCGATAATTCTTTTAGTTGCCTTGATAGGTGCAATTGCTATGGCTCGTCAGTACTAAATAATTATAAAATAAAAATAAATTATAATAATATAAAATATAATAGGTAATAATATAATAAATAGGTAATAGGGACTTGTTCTTTTCTTTAAATTCTCTTTATTGTTCATATTGAAATGAATCGAGATTGATGAGGAGTTGGTCAATGATGCTCGAACATGTACTTGGTTTGAGTGCCTTTTTATTATCCATCGGTATTTATGGATTGATTACAAGTCGAAATATGGTTCGAGCACTTATGTGTCTTGAACTTATACTGAATGCAGTTAATATTAATTTCGTAACATTTTCTGATTTATTTGATAATCGCCAATTAAAAGGAGACGTTTTCTCAATTTTTGTTATAGCAATTGCAGCTGCTGAAGCAGCTATTGGATTAGCTATTGTTTCATCAATTCATCGTAACAGAAAATCAACGCGTATCAATCAATCTAATTTGTTGAATAAATAATGGTATAAATAAAAATATAGACTATTCGCCAATTGAAATTGGTATGGTATGTGCGACATAAGCCTACGGTGCTGTTTGCTAAAACGTGATAAATCAAAGTATCTTGGTACTCTTTCATGAGCAGATCCAGAACTAGATTGATTCTGGTAAATCTAAATCATTGATTCGTCTGGTGTATAGAATATATAATTCATTTACTACTTTTACTAGATCGAAAATTTATGAGGTTAAAAAAATTTATAGATCCAATGTCACATTCAGTAAAGATTTATGATACATGTATAGGGTGTACCCAATGTGTACGCGCCTGCCCCACTGATGTATTAGAAATGATACCTTGGGACGGATGTAAAGCTAAGCAAATTGCTTCTGCTCCAAGAACAGAAGACTGTGTAGGTTGTAAAAGGTGTGAATCTGCTTGTCCAACGGATTTCCTGAGTGTCCGGGTTTATTTATGGCATGAAACAACTCGTAGTATGGGTCTAGCTTATTGATACGTTCCAGAAAATTCCACTTGAATCCTTTTTTTTTCTTTACCGACAAAAACCCGTACTCGATAAATTATTTTCTTTCGAGCACGGGTTTTTCTGGTCAAAGTGTATCTTGTCTTTACCACGAATGATTTTCCTTGGTTAACAATAATTGTTGTTTTGCCGATATTCGCAGGTACTTTCATTTTCTTTTTCCCTCATAGAGGAAATAAGGTTATTAGATGGTATACTATTTGTATATGTCTATTAGAACTACTTCTAACGGCCTATGTATTCTGTTATCATTTCCAATTGGACGATCCATTAATCCAATTAGAACAGGATTATAAATGGATCAATTTTTTTGATTTTCACTGGAGATTAGGAATCGATGGACTTTCCATCGGACCCATTTTACTCACGGGATTCATCACTACCTTAGCTACTTTAGCGGCCTGGCCGGTTACTCGAGATTCTAGATTGTTCCATTTTCTCATGTTAGCAATGTACAGCGGTCAAATAGGACCATTTTCTTCTCGGGATCTTTTACTTTTTTTTATCATGTGGGAATTAGAATTAATTCCTGTCTACCTACTTCTATCCATGTGGGGAGGGAAGAACCGTTTGTACTCAGCTACAAAATTTATTTTGTACACTGCAGGGGGTTCTATTTTTCTATTAATGGGAGTTCTGGGTATGGGTTTATATGGTTCCAATGAACCAACATTAAATTTTGAAACATCAGCCAATCAATCATATCCTGTGGCATTGGAAATAATATTCTATTTTGGGTTTCTTATTGCTTATGCTGTCAAATTGCCGATTATACCTCTACATACATGGTTACCAGATACCCATGGAGAAGCACATTACAGTACATGTATGCTTTTAGCCGGAATCTTATTAAAAATGGGAGCATATGGATTGGTTCGGATCAATATGGAATTATTACCCCACGCTCATTCTATATTTTCTCCCTGGTTGATGATAATAGGCACAATTCAAATAATCTATGCAGCTTCAACATCTCTCGGTCAGCGCAATCTAAAAAAGAGAATTGCCTATTCCTCCGTATCTCATATGGGTTTCATAATTATAGGAATTGGTTCGATAACTGATACAGGACTCAATGGGGCCATTTTACAAATGATCTCTCATGGATTTATTGGTGCTGCACTTTTTTTCTTGGCAGGAACTAGTTACGATAGAATACGTCTTGTTTATCTCGACGAAATGGGAGGAATAGCTATCCCAATGCCAAAAATATTTACAATGTTCAGTAGTTTCTCGATGGCTTCACTTGCATTGCCTGGAATGAGTGGTTTTGTTGCAGAATTGGTGGTTTTTTTTGGACTAATAACGAGCCAAAAATATCTTTTAATGCCAAAAATACTAATCATTTTTGTAGCGGCAATTGGAATGATATTAACTCCTATTTATTCAGTATCTATGTTACGTCAGATGTTCTATGGATACAAGCAATTTCATTCTCCAAATTCTCATTTTTTTGATTCTGGACCACGAGAACTATTTGTTTCAATCTGTATCTTTCTACCCGTAATAGGTATTGGTATTTATCCGGATTTCGTTTTCTCACTATCAATTGACAAGGTAGAAGCTATTCTAGCTAATTACTTTTATAGATAGTTTTCATCAATAAGACATATAAAAAGAAAAAAGATACAAAAAAAATCATTTTTTTTTGTTCAGTTGTACAATGTACAATGAAAACTAAATAAGTCTTCTTTTTCCTTCTTTATCTTTAAAGTAAAAAAAAAAAATTAAATGAATTGTAATCAGATACTTTTGTAGCTTTTGAGAACCATTTGAATAAAGTAGTGATTCAAATGGTTCTCAAAAACTCATAAAACTTTCATATGCTATTCCTATGTATTGTGTATTGTATTCGTAAGGTATTTTCCTCAATTAGATGTTAATGTGAATGAACCATAACTATGTAGCCCGATTCCTAATAGGTTTACTCCAAAATAGCATATCCAAATAAAAAAAAATCCCATAGAAGCCACAATTGCAGAATTCGAGCCTTGCAAATTTTCATTTGTTCTAGTATGTAAATAAATTGCGAATATTGTCCAAGTAATAAATGCCCAAGTTTCTTTTGGGTCCCAATTCCAATATGATCCCCACGCTTCATTAGCCCATACTGCTCCCGAAAGAATACCTATGGTTAAAAATAGAAACCCGAGACTAATAATACGAGAACTCCAACAATCCAATTGCTGAATTAATTGATACCTGTGATAATTTCGAAACGAAATAAAACAATTGTTTTGTAAAACATTGCTTATTTTATTCGCGTATTGGATTTCGTCAAAGGGAAATCGCCCAACCAGTAAATTATTGTTTTTATATTTACCAAATATATCTATATTTTTTCTAAATGTAATGACTAGAAGAGCTACTGATAATAATGATCCACACAGAAGAGCTGCATAGCTCAATACCATCATACTTACGTGCATCATTAACCACTGTGATTGTAGAGCCGGTACTAATATTGCGGATTGATTCATTTTAGTTAAAAGACCTGAAGTAGCAAATCCTTGGGTAAAAACAGCACTTGGTGCAGTTATTGCATTTAAATAATTCATATGGTTCCTAAAATGGGGAACCATATGAATAATGGAGAAACTCCATGACAGGAACATTAATGATTCATATAAATCACTTAAGGGTAAATGTCCCGAATAAATCCAACGAATAACTAATAATCCTGTTATACAAACAAAAGTAGCTACCATTCCCTTTTCCGACGAATCATATAGTTCTACGATTTCGTGGACTAATAAGTTCAAAAAAAAAATCGTAATTACAATGGAAACAATCGATAAAGAAATGTGAGTTAATATATGTTCTAAAGTAAAAAATATCATAAAAATCCTAAAAAAAGATGTCCTCCAACATTGGAATGGAAATCCATAATTTAATTCTATACCTATACATTATAGGAGTTATTCGAGTATTTATTTGACTCTTATTTTTTTTTTTTTTTTTTTTATTTTTTTTTATAAGATGCCGCCACTCGGACTCGAACCGAGATGCTTTAGCACTGCTTCCTAAGAGCAGCGTGTCTACCGATTTCACCATAGCGGCTTGCTCTAAATCATAATAGCCCATTCATCTTCAATCGTCGAGATTGAAGGAGGCAATTCAATGCAATATCTTGAGGACACTTTTTTAAATATCATTCAAATTCCTATTGCTATTTGAACGTTCAATAATAATTGTCTGTAGTAATAATAATTATCTTGTGGTGTGGGGCGGTGTTAGCTTTAAGAATGTAATGGTTTTTCGTGCGGTTTCTTATGGAATTGAAGAGTTGCAACTAGATAGTTCTGTTCTCAATCCATTCCCATTCCGAAATGAAAACAAAAAAGACATTTTTTTATTGCAGTTCGCAAAGAACTGAAGTGACGAGTAACAAATTGACGGATATCATAGAGGTTACCGCAAACATAAGTTGTTTTATTGGAAGGAATATAAGCAACTCACTCAGTTTCACAACGAACTAGTTCAGAACTAATTCAATTAATGATTCCGAATACTGATTCCAAATAAATTAACTAAAATAACGAGGGCTTTTTTTATCCGGTTGAGTTATTGGTGGATGATAGAATACATATCAAAATCAAGTACTTTTTTTTGTGTATTTTACCTGTTCTATGAATCTAAACTAAATTATTGTAATAATAAATGGTTGAAAATATCATACATATTCTGTATCTTCATAAATATCTTAGGTAATAATTATATTAAGTAATATAAGTAATAACTTTTAAACATTGACTTAATCTTATCATTTGATTTTCACTTCTTTTTTTTTTTTTATTTCCAATTTTGAAATTGAAATAATTTCAAATTTTCTATTTGAGTCTTTTCATATCTTGATTTTTTTTTGCTCCTTTCAAAATATATAAGAGCTGGTGAATCGGAAACAATTAAACAAAACAATTAATAAAAAGTTTAATTTTTTTATGGAACATACATATCAATATGCGTGGATCATACCTTTCGTTCCCCTTCCAGTTCCTATAGCAATAGGGTTGGGGCTTCTCCTTGTTCCGGTGGCAACAAAAAATATTCGTCGTATATGGGCTTTTCCTAGTGTTTTATTACTAAGTATCGTTATGATTTTTTCAGCCGATCTGTCTATTCAACAAATAAATGGCAGTCCTATCTACCAATATGTATGGTCTTGGACCATCAATAATGATTTTTCCTTAGATTTCGGCCATTTGATAGATCCGCTTACTTCCATTATGTTAATATTAATTACTACTGTTGGAATAATGGTTCTTATTTATAGTGACAATTATATGTCTCATGATCAAGGCTATTTGAGATTTTTTGCTTATATGAGTTTTTCTAATGCTTCCATGCTGGGATTAGTTACTAGTTCCAATTTGATACAAATTTATATTTGTTGGGAATTAGTTGGAATGTGTTCGTATCTATTAATAGGGTTTTGGTTCACACGACCCCTTGTGGCAAGTGCTTGTCAAAAAGCCTTTGTAACGAATCGTGTAGGGGATTTTGGTTTATTTTTAGGAATCTTAGGTCTTTATTGGATAACGGGTAGTTTTGAATTTCGGGATTTGTTCGAAATAGCCAATAATTTGATTGATAATGATGGGACCAATTCTTTATTTCTTACTTTGTGTGCTTCCCTATTATTTGTTGGTGTGGTTGCTAAATCCGCGCAATTCCCCCTTCATGTATGGTTACCAGATGCCATGGAAGGTCCTACTCCTATTTCAGCTCTTATACATGCTGCTACTATGGTAGCAGCGGGGATTTTTCTTGTAGCTCGACTTTTTCCTCTTTTTACAGTCATACCTTATATAATGAATATAATTTCTTTGGTGGGTATAATAACAATACTATTAGGAGCTACTTTGGCTCTTGCTCAAAGAGACATTAAAAGAAGTTTAGCCTATTCTACAATGTCTCAATTGGGTTATATTATGTTAGCTTTAGGCATGGGATCTTATCGAGCTGCTTTATTTCATTTGATCAGTCATGCCTATTCGAAAGCATTGTTATTTTTAGGATCTGGATCCATTATTCATTCAATGGAAACCGTTGTTGGATATTCTCCAGATAAAAGTCAGAACATGGCTCTTATGGGCGGTTTAACAA